AAAGAAGAATGTTTCTTTTGGATTCCTGGTATTCTAGACTCTTTTCCACACTAATTACCAATTCTTTTCTTGGTCATTGAGATTCGTGCATAATTTAGACTATTATTTAGAGATAGATCGTACCTCTTTTTTTTATCCCCTCGAACAAATCGAAATGATTGAAGTTTTTCTATTTGGAATCGTCTTAGGCCTAATTCCTATTACTTTAGCGGGATTATTCGTGACTGCGTATTTGCAATACAGGCGTGGGGATCAGTTGGATCTTTGATTGGGCAATATTTCTTTTTTGATTGACCTCCTCTCTGGTCTGGAGGAGGTAAAATTGGAGTTGCAATTCTACTTTGTTTTTTTTTAAGTTATTTTACTCTGTTTCGACATAAGATATATGGAATCACGCTCTGTAGGATTTGAACCTACGACATCGGGTTTTGGAGACCCGCGTTCTACCAAACTGAACTAAGAGCGCTTTCAAAACAAAAAGAAAAGCCTTTTCTACTCTTAAAGTGTCTCACGTCCGTATAAGTATCCACAAATTCAAGTTATACCCACTTTAATCGATCTCCCTGCTACTGCCCATAAAGAAGAGAGAATTAATAGGTAGGGATGACAGGATTTGAACCTGTGACATTTTGTACCCAAAACAAACGCGCTACCAAGCTGCGCTACATCCCTTTTCCAAATTGTTGTACAATGCCATTGTACACAATTCCTTTCTTGTTTTCCACATCGTAATTTTCTTTTATTTCTCTATTTATATAGAACTTTCTTGTCATTTCTTGTTTTTAGTCTCATATAATCAAGGAAGGGTATACATCTAAAATCCAGTCGAATTTTACCTATAAAAAAAAGATTCCTATTCCTTAGTAATGTATAGGAAGAAGGGGTCATCTTTTTTAGGGATAGGAAAATCTCCTCCATACGGTTCATTCTATATATTCTATATATATAGAATATTGATTTCGTTTTTTTAATTAGGAATTTCGCCTAACCAAAAGAAATACAAAGGATCTTGGGCAAGAGTATCTGATCATATATGTATTCCAATACGGAAGGAGGATTTTCAATGCGGGATATAAAAACATATCTCTCTGTAGCACCCGTGCTAAGTACTCTATGGTTTGGGGCTTTAGCAGGTTTATTGATAGAAATCAATCGTTTATTCCCAGATGCTTTGTCATTCCCTTTTTTTTCATTCTAGTTATTCCTATGCGAGAGATAGAATTCTTCGTGACATGACGAAAATTTTCCCTTTTTGAATTCTTTTTTAGTATATGAAGCAAAAAGAAAGAAAAGATGGATAAGGATTGTATTCTTTAATTATTTCTCTATGTTTTTTTACTTAATTTCATTTACGAATTTCCAAAATTTTTTATTCTATTGGATTGGATTCGTTAGAGAATTCGAATGAATTGGATTCGTTAGAGAATTTGAAGAATTACAACAAAATCTTTAGAAATCGCATTTTTAGTTAGGAACTTCTATAGATTTTATTCTTCTTCTTTGGATCCAAAATAGAAGAATAAAAGAATAGGTATAAGAATTAAGTTAAGTCGATCCAAAAAGGAAAGGAGGTTCATGGCCAAGGGCAAAGATGTTAGAATCCGAGTTATTTTGGAATGTATTAGTTGTGTTCGAAAGGGTACCAATAAGGAATCGACGGGGATTTCTAGATATAGTACTCAAAAGAATCGCCACAATACACCCGGACAATTAGAATTAAGAAAATTTTGTCGTTATTGTCGCAAGCATACGACTCATAATGAAATAAAGAAATAGGAGTATCGCGTGTTCGTTTTTTCCAAAGAACAGAAAGAGTAAGAACTTCTTATTAAATATATAGAACATAGATAGAATACAAAATAAAAATCAACTCATCTGATGTAGATATTATTTCATATGTATAGAGTTTTTTTTTTATTTTATATAGTATATGAATCAAATAATATATGGACCAAAGAAAGACTACTTCTTCTGGATCCAAAATTAATAAAATAAAGAAATCCATTTTTTTTTCAAATTTTTAAATAACGAATAAATCATGTATATATCTAAACAACCTTTTCATAAATCTAAGCAACCCTTTCGTAAATCCAAACAACCTTTTCATAAATCAAAGCAACCTTTTCGTAAATTCAAACAACCTTTTCGTAAATCCAAACAACCTTTTCGTAGGCGTTCTCGAATAGGCCCGGGGGATCGAATTGATTATAGAAACATGAGTTTAATTAATCGATTTATTAGTGAACAAGGAAAAATATTATCCAGACGAATAAATAGATTAACCTTGAAACAACAACGATTAATTACTCTTGCTATAAAACAGGCTCGTATTTTATCTTTCTTACCATTTCGTAACTATGAGAATGAGAAGCAATTTCAAGCCCAGTCAATTTCAATAATTACAGGTCCTAGACACAGAAAAAATAGACATATTCCTCAATTAACACAAAAGTTCAATTCCAATCGAAACTTAAGAAACTCCAACCAGAATTTAAGAAACAACAATCGAAACTTAAGTTCCGATTGTTGATGTTTTATTCGAAAGGCTCAGACTCATATATAAAGAAAGTAATTCAGTTTTGATTCTTGTGTTTGTTATAAGAAAGGAACATGGGAAAAAAGAAATCGTTTTTTTATTTATTGTAACATGCTCGTTGATTCCTACCACTTAATCTTAATTTATTGTATCTTCCCGGAGTTTCCTCTCCGGGAATTCGGGTTTAATTATTCCTTTATATTACTTTTTTATCCTTTAATTGATGGTCTTTATTTTATTGGAAATCGTGTAAAGATTATTTGGATTTGATACAGCTACTTGTGCAAGCATTTTACGATTAAGAATTAATTCCTTCTTGTACAGATTGTGTATTAATTTACTATAACTATCGAATATGTTATATAGCCGTGTTGCTGCGTTTATCCGAGTGATCCACAAACGACGAAAATCCCTCTTTTGCCTGCCTCTATCTCGATGAGAAGAAACAAAAGCTCTTCTTACTTGTTGAGTAATCATTCGATTAAGTCTTAAATGAGCCCCTCTAAAGTTTGAGGCAAATGAACGCATTTTTGTTCGTCGTCTCCGAGCTATATATCCTCGCGGAACTCTGGTCATTGAATCAAATTAACCTTAATGAATAACTAATGATTTTTCTTCTTTTAATTTAATCCTCTTTTTTCCCATTAATAACAAAACGGATTATTCCGATATATAAAATATTAATTCCAATGGCTTTTGCTACTATAACCTTCCCAACCACGATTTTTTATTCTATTTTCTTTAGTTATTTCGCATATAAATAACAAATTCTAACGATACTAAAAAAACAGTGGGTTCCATCGTTTCTACGGTTCCCTTTTAAACGGTGAGGCCCTCTCTATACACCGGAGCCCTTTCTTTCATCAAAAGGGATTGTGAACTTGTATAGTTCACATTCTTTGGCTCTACCCATCCATTATAGAGTAAATAGCTCTTTTCACAATAAGAGTTATTCATACAGTGACGGTATTTCATTAGGAAAGTTGGCTAAGTAGCTGACCCTTTAGTCCGTTCTTTTAAGATAAAGGAGCATAAGCCTTTTTCTTTTTATTACTATTTCCTCCGCTTAATGGATAACCATTTGCTACCAATGGGGGAATTGCTTCTTCCAATTCAAATCTAGATGATTGGATTTGCACCAAAGGAAACCATAAATTCCATATACCCTAGAAATCTAGGATAGAGCTTCTCTATCCTATTCATTGGTACCGATCATGGATACTTCAAAAATTTTCTTATTTGTTTGAACTCATGATCTGAACGAGTCGCACATACACCCTGGCACAAGTTCCTCGACGCTGAGGACATCCCTTAAGCGCGGCCGATTTTCTAGCATTTCGTATTGGCTGTCTTGCATTTCTAATAAGTTGTTTAACCGTTGGCATGTCGTATGTATATAGAAAAAATGGATTGGTTTAGATCGATCTTAACCTGATGATTCATCATCATGAAGTATTTCTATTTTCTATAAAATAGCATAAAACCCGAATTTAGGTTTGAAATAAATTTACAAGAAATCCAGCCACTACCAATCCTTAAACATTTCTGGAAACCACACTGGATCAGTATCGCAGTGCTCGTCAATCATTTCATCCCCTACAATATCGACAAGTCCATAAGCTTTGGCTTCGTCTGCTGACATAAAAACATCCCTTTCCATGTCTTCGGATACAACCCAAAAGGGCTTGCCTGTTCTTAGTGCATAAACCCTTGTGATCATTTCGCGAACTTTGTGTAACTCTTCCACTTCTAGTAAAAATTCCGGTGTCCTTGCCCGATAATAAGCACTAGCAGGTTGGTGAAGCATAATCCTAGCGTGAGGGAATGCTATACGCTTGGTGGGTTCTCCTCCAAGCAGAATGAAGGAGGCCATGGACGCGGCTATTCCGAGGCATATTGTATATATATCAGGTGTCACCGTTTGCATCGTATCAAAAATAGCCATTCCTGAGATTAGCCACCCGCCAGGGGAGTTTATAAACAAAAAAATATCGCTAATTCCATCTTCTATACTGAGATATACCATCAGACCCGTAATATGATTCGTGATCTCGCAACGAATCTCTTGACCTAAAAAAAGTGTCCTTTCTCGATACATAACATTGTATAAGTCAACCCAAGTCGCTTCTTCATCTCCGGGAATCCGGTAAGGTACTTTTGGAACACCAATGGGCATATTAGATTAATATTATTAAATTTAAGTAAGAAAACTACACTTTAATATGGAAACGTAAGAATGGAAGAGAAAGAAAGAATCCGCAGTTTATTATCTTCATTTTTTTCTTATTCTATAAGAATACTATAGGTTCTATTAATACATAGATTGAAATAATACATAGATTGAAAGATTATACATATAAGGAAGGTAAGACAGATTGAATAAAGAAAAAGGAATCTGTAATTTGAATGATAAACAAAGAGGGATTAAGGATCTATTCTTCGTTTTTCCAAATAGCCCAAGTTACCCATTGCATATTGGCACTTATCGAGTATAGAATAGATCTGCTTCTCTTTCTTCTTACAAACGGAATTGGCTTGTTATTTTTAATGGAATGAAATAAATATTCACGCTTTCTGACATAGAATCCCCTAGAAGGGTTAGGTACATAGGATATGTATGGATAGTCTTTTCCAATGCGATAAAATAAAGCGACATTGTGTCTATTTTTCTTTGCTAAAGGGGTATTTCCATGGGTTTGCCTTGGTATCGTGTTCATACTGTCGTATTGAATGATCCGGGTCGATTGCTTTCGGTGCATATAATGCACACAGCTCTAGTTTCTGGTTGGGCTGGCTCGATGGCTTTATACGAATTAGCGGTTTTTGATCCCTCTGATCCTGTTCTGGATCCAATGTGGAGACAAGGTATGTTCGTCATCCCCTTCATGACTCGTTTAGGAATAACCAATTCGTGGGGTGGTTGGAGTATTTCAGGAGGAACTGTAACGAATCCGGGTATTTGGAGTTATGAAGGTGTGGCAGGTGCCCATATTGTGTTTTCGGGCTTGTGTTTCTTGGCAGCTATCTGGCATTGGGTATATTGGGACCTAGAAATATTCTGTGATGAGCGGACGGGAAAACCTTCGTTGGATTTACCCAAGATCTTTGGAATTCATTTATTTCTTGCAGGGGTGGCTTGTTTTGGCTTTGGTGCATTTCATGTAACGGGTTTATATGGCCCTGGGATATGGGTGTCCGATCCTTACGGACTAACTGGAAAAGTACAAGCTGTAAATCCTGCGTGGGGTGCAGAAGGTTTTGATCCTTTCGTTCCGGGAGGAATAGCTTCGCATCATATTGCTGCGGGTACATTGGGCATATTAGCGGGCCTATTCCATCTTAGTGTCCGTCCGCCTCAACGTCTATACAAAGGATTACGTATGGGCAATATTGAAACTGTACTTTCCAGTAGTATCGCTGCTGTTTTTTTTGCTGCTTTCGTAGTTGCCGGAACTATGTGGTATGGATCGGCAACTACCCCAATCGAATTATTTGGGCCTACTCGTTATCAGTGGGATCAGGGATACTTTCAGCAAGAAATATATCGAAGAGTTAGCGATGGGTTAGCCGAAAATCTTAGTTTATCAGAAGCTTGGTCTAAAATTCCCGAAAAATTAGCCTTTTATGATTATATTGGTAATAATCCGGCAAAGGGGGGATTATTCAGAGCAGGCTCAATGGACAATGGGGATGGAATAGCTGTTGGATGGTTAGGACATCCCGTCTTTAGAGATAAACAAGGACGCGAGCTTTTTGTACGTCGTATGCCCACTTTTTTTGAAACATTTCCGGTAGTTTTGGTAGATGAGGAGGGAATTGTGAGAGCAGACGTTCCTTTTAGAAGAGCAGAATCCAAATATAGTGTTGAACAAGTAGGCGTAACGGTGGAGTTCTATGGTGGCGAACTTAATGGAGTAAGTTATTCTGATCCTGCTACTGTAAAAAAATATGCGCGGCGTGCTCAATTAGGGGAAATTTTTGAATTAGATCGAGCTACTTTGAAATCAGATGGTGTTTTTCGCAGCAGTCCAAGGGGTTGGTTCACTTTTGGTCATGCTACCTTTGCTTTGCTCTTCTTTTTCGGACACATTTGGCATGGCGCTCGAACCTTGTTCCGAGATGTTTTTGCTGGTATTGATCCAGACTTGGATGCTCAAGTGGAATTTGGAACATTCCAAAAAGTTGGAGATCCAACTACAAGGAAACAGGCAGCCTGATACCACATTGCTATGGTATCTTTCACCTCTCTTTTTTGATTTGACATGAGAAACATTCCTGTCCTTTCTTTGACTCTTTTTCTTTTTTTATATGGGAAATGATCCCAAATGATAAGTGAATAGGTGTGGAAGTTATAATTGTAAATAAACCAGGATCGAATCTATGGAAGCATTGGTTTATACGTTCCTTTTAGTTTCGACTTTAGGGATAATTTTTTTCGCTATCTTCTTCCGAGAACCACCTAAGGTTCCGACTAAAAAATGAAATTATTTAATTGAAGGAAATAAATAATTTCATTGCAGTAAGAAGTCCCCCAGAGGGGAGACTTCTTACTTCAATTAGTCCCCATGTTCTTCGAATGGATCTCTTAATTGTTGAGAGGGTTGCCCAAACGCGGTATATAAGGCATACCCAGTAAAGCTTACAAGTAAACCAGATATGGAGATGGCGACTAAAGTTGCTGTTTCCATTTTTATAGAATTTCAAGGTTACAATGGATCTATGAAAAGATCGTGTATTTACAACTACAACGGAATAGTATACAAAGTCAACACCAATGATTAAATCGAATTTATGCCTACACAAACCGTTGAAGATAGTTCTAGACCTAAGCCAAAACGGACTGGCGCGGGTAGTTTATTGAAACCCTTGAATTCGGAATATGGGAAAGTAGCTCCGGGTTGGGGGACTACTCCTTTTATGGGGGTCGCAATGGCTTTATTCGCGATATTCCTATCTATCATTTTAGAAATTTATAATTCTTCTGTTTTACTGGACGGAATTTTAACGAATTAGGTTTCTACTAACTAAAACTATGACTTCATAGTTTTTCCATCCAAAAAAAGCCTTTCTACTTTAAGCTCCACATTTCTAGACATTCTGGTAGTTCGACCGTGGATTTTTTTGTTTCGGTATCTCTGGAATATGAGTGTGTGACTTGTTAGAATTGATCCTATTGATAATACATAGAAGGGGCCTGTTATCTCTATCAAGATGATTCTAATTCGTCGGATATTATTTATTCTAGTATCTGGAACACGAAATACATAGAGTGGATCAAGAAAAAAATGGAACTATGATTCATACTCACTATTTAGACCTCGCAACCAGACTGAAAAAAAAAATTCAAGTAGTTCTTAAAAAAAAATAAAAAAAGAATTTTTTTTTCTTCCTTCCAATTTTGTTTGCCCAAAAGACAACTTTTTTCTCTTTCAATAAATGATCATCAAGCGGTTCTTATTCGAAGAACCCTTGCCTTTTGTTTAGTTTGAGACTCAATCATCGTGGCTCAAGTATGAATCTAAGGTTTTAATTGAACTGATTCATAGGATCGCAACAAGATAATTTCTATCAGAAAACCACTATAAATTTGGATTGATTTTTAAAAAATCAATCCAAAATAGGGAAGAGAAAAGACAAGTCAAGAGGCCTCTAATGATCAACATAAGGGAAAGAAAGACAGATGAGCCAACTTGAGATTTTTTGGCATTATCATCACAAAGAAGAAATTCTGGATTTTTCTTATTTCATATCTTCAAGGCAAATCGATCCAATACCGTGGCTGATGGAGTTTTGAACTTTTTTTTTCTAATATCCGTTGCGTTTAAAATTTGTGTGTTTCTGCTTGAGCCGTACGAGATGAAATTTTCATATACGGTTCTCGGAGGGGGAGTCGGGCTAGTTACCTATCTCAATAAAGTATATGATTGGTTTGAGGAACGTCTTGAGATTCAGGCAATTGCGGATGATATAACTAGTAAATATGTTCCTCCTCATGTCAACATATTTTATTGTTTAGGGGGAATTACACTTACTTGTTTTCTAGTACAAGTCGCTACCGGTTTTGCTATGACTTTTTACTACCGACCAACCGTTACAGAGGCTTTTTCCTCCGTTCAATATATAATGACGGAGGCCAATTTTGGTTGGTTAATCCGATCAGTTCATCGATGGTCAGCAAGTATGATGGTTCTAATGATGATCCTGCACGTATTTCGTGTGTATCTCACAGGTGGGTTTAAAAAACCCCGTGAATTAACTTGGGTCACAGGTGTGGTTTTGGCTGTATTGACTGCATCATTTGGTGTAACTGGTTATTCTTTGCCTTGGGATCAAATTGGTTATTGGGCAGTCAAAATTGTGACAGGTGTACCTGAAGCGATTCCGGTAATAGGATCCCCTTTAGTGGAATTATTACGTGGAAGTGCTAGTGTGGGCCAATCCACTTTGACTCGTTTTTATAGTTTACATACCTTTGTACTGCCTCTGCTTACCGCTGTATTTATGTTAATGCACTTTCCAATGATACGTAAGCAAGGTATTTCGGGTCCTTTATAGGGAAGGTATATCATAGAGAATTAGAATTCTCATATATCATATCGGGTAGGCTGTGGTATTTCATTGCTACAAACATGGGTTATTGTAAAATAAGACATGTCATTTGGATACTTCTCTTCAACTTCGAAGTATTTTGATACAAATAGTTGAAGTGAATTTTACGAAAGAAAATAAGGCGGATTATGGGAGTGTGTGACTTGAATTATTGATTTGGCCATGCAGATAGAGAATTGGATCTGCCACATTAGAATTCACGACCAAAGGTGTCTCCGCATCCAATCAAGACGTAAGTCCCCTATCTAGGAAGGATAGGCTGGTTCACTCGAGGAGAATATTTTCTATGATCATACCCCAACCATGTCATCCATGAACAGGCTCCGTAAGATCCCATAGAGTATAAATGGAATAAGTCATGTGATATGATCCAATTCTATATTTATTACACTTACTTTTTATTATAGTATGGAAATGCATTCATTTTCTTTGCATCGATTTCGATCCGCAATACTATCGGAGTAAAAGAAGGGATCTAAGGAAGAACATAGGCTAAACTTTTGGATTTTTTATTAGTAACAAAACAAGTAAATACTTTGTTTGGACGTAAGAAACTTGCGATATTGAGGGGATAAACACCAACTAATTAAGAGACAATCCACAAAGCAATTGATCATGATCAAATTTGTAAGCCCACTTGGATATTGAGCATTTACGCATAAGAATAGGATAGTGGTTATAGGCACAACTTCGGAAAAGATAATCTGATAAAGCTTTTCTTACCTTGAGTCATTGAGTCATTATATACCCTATTCTATCGTGGATCCTCCACGGTCTTATTTTTTTCATTCTTGCTCGAGCCGGATGATGAAAAATTCTCATGTCCGGTTCTTTTGGGGGATGGATCCTAAAGAA